TGGTATTCTACGCGCATTCTTACGTGAACCAATACGTCTATTTCTACGTGAACCAATTTTTGGTATAGGTTTTGCCATATTTTATCATCTCATAAATATAAGTCAGAGATATATGGATATATCCATTTCATGTCAAAACAGATCCTGGTTTTTTTACTGATTTTTTTTACTGATTTTTTGTACATCTGTACATCAGGTCCTTTCGATTTGGGGAGTCCTTTTTGGTTTAAAAAGATTATCCTTGTCTTTGTTTATGTCTCGGGTTGGAACAAATTACTATAATTCGTCCCCGCCTACGGATCAATCGACATTTTTCACAAATTTTACGAACGGAGGCCCTTATTTTCATATTTATCACTCCTTTTCTTAATTCGGAATCTACTTAATTGGAAGAAAATAAGTTTCTTAAAATTTTTAACTTCGAATTGTATCCCTACGAAAGAATGTTGAAATCAAAAAACCACCTAATTATTTGAGTCTTTACTTTTGAATATACAAATGAATATACAAATTATATGCCCTTTAGTTGAATCATAAGAACTTACCACAATTTTTATTCTATTTACTGGTAGTATACGTATAAAATTACGTTGAACCTTTCCCGAAGCAAAACCCAGAATCGGATTTTCGTTATCTAAACGAACTCGAAACATACATACCGTTGGTACGTAGTTCAGTAATTAAACCCCCGCGAATCCGTTTTTGTTCTTTCATTCCAGCCAGGTAAAACGGCTTTGAAGCATCAACTAATCAAAGAGGCATAATATTAGAAACCTACCCTTTACTCTTTTTTTTTTCACAAATAGGAAAGTTCCGCATATAATTCGGCTATCAGAAAGATTACCATATATAACACAAAATTTCCCCGCCGATTCCTTCTATTCGAGCCTCTCGGTCTGTCATTATCCCTCGAGAAGTAGAAAGAATTACAATCCCCATTCCGCCTAAAATTCTCGGAATTCGTTGATAGTTAGAATAAATTCGTAGGCCGGGCCGGCTGATCCGTTTTAAATTTAAAACAGTTCTATATGATCCTTTCCTATTTCTCCTATGTCGTAGGGTTAAAACCAAAAAATATTTATTGCTTTCCTGATGTTTTCTCACGTTTTCAATAAAACCTTCTCGTAAAAGGATTTTAACAATATTTTCAGTCATGTTAGTAGATGGTATTCGAACTGTTCTTTTTTCATTCATGTCAGCATTTCGTATAGAGGTTATTATGTCAGCAATAGTGTCTTTACTCATGATAAACTAAGATTATTGTTGCCCCCGAATTTGGATATAATCAACATGCTCTATTTCTTTTTTTCTGAATTCCTAAATATTTAGGAATTTAAAAAGGTATATGCGTGATATACAAACAATCTACTAATTTTATTTAAATTAATCCATTTCATTCAAATACTATAAACTATATCACGGTATTCCCTTATAATACTTCAGGTGCTAATGAAACTATTTTAGTGAAATTTAACTGTCTTAATTCCCGGGGGATCGCGCCAAAAATTCGGGTTCCCTTTGGATTTCCTTCTTGATCAATAACAACTGCAGCGTTGTCATCATATCGTATTATCATACCGTTGTCGCGTTTGAGTTCTTTACAAGTACGTACAATTACAGCTCGGATCACTTCTGATCTTTCAAGAGGTGTATTTGGTACTGCTTCTTTGATTACAGCAACAATAACGTCACCAATATGAGCATATCGTCGATTACTAGCTCCTATGATTCGAATACACATCAATTCTCGGGCCCCGCTGTTATCCGCTACGTTCAAATGGGTTTGAGGTTGAATCATATCTTTTTTATTGGTTTTGTTTTTTTCAATGTAAAGGGTGAAAAAAAAGAAATATTGTTTGTTCAAAACAAAACAGGAAATTACAATTGTTTTTTATCAAAAAATGCTTTCCTTAAAATGCTTTCCTTTTGTTCTACATTCCTATCCTATACCGAAAGAATGAATTGAGTTCGTATAGGCATTTTTGATGCCGCTATTGAAATAGCCCTTCTGGCTATATTTTCTGCTACTCCGCTCATTTCATAAAGTATTCTGCCGGGTTTAACAACAGCTACCCAATATTCGGGAGATCCTTTCCCCGAACCCATACGTGTTTCTGTAGGTCTTACTGTAACTGGTTTGTCTGGAAATATACGTACCCAGATTTTTCCACCGCGGCGTGCATTTCGTGTCATTGCTCGCCGCCCCGCTTCTATTTGTCTAGACGTGATCCAAGCGGGTTCAAGTGCTTGAAGAGCATATCTACCAAAGCAAATACGATTACCTCGATAAGACATTCCTTTCATTCTTCCTCTATGTTGTTTACGGAATCTGGTTCTTTTGGGGTTATAGTTGATGGTTGTTTATCAATTCCACCCATCTCTACTACAGAACCGGACATGAGAATTTCTTCTCATCCAGCTCCTCGCGAATTAAACGATTAAAAATAAAATACATGGTGAATAATATACTGAATCGGGGGATTCTTTGAAATTGCATTTAATAATTTTTTCTTTTGATATATAATTAACCGCATATTCTATTTATAGATAATGTCATTTAGGTATAATGAATGTTATAATGAATCTTTATTTTGCTTTTTATTATCATATCTAATTTACTCAAATTTCTAAAAAAAAAATTCGCGGGCGAATATTTACTCTTTCAACATTCAGTTGTAAGATTAGTCTATGACATGACCTTTCAAAAAAAATGATTCTGGTTCGTTCCGCCATCCTACCCACTGAATCATTAGGATTCGTTTTCAATAGAATCTTATGCATTCACAGGTTCTGTCGTTCCCACCACCTCTCGAGTAATGATTAGGTCTGAATTCTACAACGGAGCCCCTAATGAAATTTGTTTTTGAGTCAACCCTCTCAGTCTTTATTGGCTCGGGGCTCTTGGTTTGTGGTTCTATCCACGTATTTGTCTAATGTCTAATTAGGGATCAATCAGTATTGATGCTTTATTACATTCCTTTTTATGAGATGACTCATAGACCGTACATATTGGAATCATATATCGTTGATATTCTTGTTCTATCTTTCTCTCACCTTTCCATTTATCTGTATACTTTTCTTGCTTTACAACTCATAGTTTTTCTTTTTTGTTTATGCAAAAAGGATTTCAGTTGCTACAATGATATGACTTATATATCATATTTTGACTGGCTCTTTCTTTATATCCAGATAATGCGAAGCGATGAGTTGGTTATTAGTTCTATAGTTATTAGTTCGTACTACGGGTTTTTCCATTTTTTTTTGAATCCTAATCCTAAAAAAACCAACGAGTCACACACTAAGCATAGCAATTATATCAAATGATTAATCGAATTTTTATTCAACCTTATAGAATTGTTCATTTTTTTTTTTATCACTAAATAGAAATAGAACTAAATGCAAGTCAAGAAAATGCTTATTATTCTTCGTCTACAAATATCCAAATTTTGATACCTAATACCCCATAGATAGTTCGAACTGGGTAGGAACAATAATCTATTTTGGCTCGAATGGTTTGTAGAGGAACCCTACCTTCTCTGATCCATTCGACACGTGCAATTTCTTTTCCGTCGATACGACCTGCAATTTGTACTTGAATTCCTTTTGTACCTGCCTGCTCAGTTAATTCAATAGCCTTTTTCATTGCTTTGCGAAATGAAACTCTATTTTTTAATTGTCCGGCTATAAATTCCGCAAGAATATTGGGGTGCCCATAAGGGTTTACAATTCTTGTAATAGCAATGTTGAGTTTTCGGTTTACACAATTGAGTTCTTTTTGTACATTGAACTGTAATTCTTCGATTTTGCGAGTCCTGTCTTCTATTAATAACTTGGGGAATCCCATATAGATTATGACTTGAATCAAATCGATTCTTTTTTGAATCTCTATACGTGCAATTCCCTCGACATTAGAGGATATTTTCATATTTTTTTGTACATAATTTTTGATACAATCTCGTATTTTTTGATCTTCTTGTAGATCCTCGGAATAATTTTTTGGTTGTGCAAACCAAAGAGAATGATGACTTTGGGTTGCACCAAGTCTGAAACCAAGTGGATTTATTTTTTGTCCCATAGTCCCCCACTACTATATATATCGTGAAACATCATATTGGTGTGTTTTTTTATCCGTTCGGGTTTTTTTAAGCATAACATAATATAGCGTATTTGTAGTTTTTCTAATATAGAATATTCTTTCTTTAAATATTCCTCTGCTCTTTTGTCCTTTTATCTTTTTCTAGTTGTTCATCTACAGATATATCTTTCAACACAATAGTTATATGACAGGTGGATCTTCTTATCGGATAACCCCGCCCTCGAGCTCGAGGTTTTAATTTTTTCACAGTCGTGCCCTCATTGACTTCAGCTTTACTAATGATTAAACTTGTTTCATTCAAACCTTTATTGTGATTAGCGTTTGCTGCTGCAGAATAAACCAATTTTAAAATGTCATAACATGCTCGATAAGGCATGAGTTCTAGTATCATAAGTGTTTCTTCATAGGAACGCCCACGAATTTGATCAATTACTCTTCTCGCTTTGTGAGCAGAAATACATATATGTTGGCCTGAAGCGGCTACTTCTGTATATTGGTTCGGCTTTCTGTTCTTTTTCTCCATAATTATAAGGTTCACCTCTCATTAATAAACGATAAGCATCTATATTCACTTTTATTATTTTTATTATTTCTTAATTAGAATTAAGAAATTATTAACGCCGAGATCTATTATCACTTTTCGCATGCCCCCGGAAATTTAGAGTCGGTGAAAATTCTCCCAATTTATGTCCTACCATACGATCTGTTATATAAATAGGCAAATGCTCCTTTCCATTATGAATAGCAATAGTATGCCCGATCATTGTAGGTATAATGGTAGACGCTCGAGACCAAGTTATTATTATTTCCTTTTCTGCTTTTGTGTTAAGTTTATTTATTTTTCTTAATAAATGATTTGCTACAAAAGGATTTTTTTTTAGTGAACGTGTCACAATTAATTACT